ATGATTTGGATATTCAGCACTAACCATAAAAATATTGGCATTTTATATTTTATTTTTGGTATTTGATCAGGACTAATTGGACTATCCCTAAGTTTAATTATTCGAATAGAATTAAGACAGTCTTCAACTTTAATTTCTAATGATCAACTTTATAATAGTATCGTTACTGCTCATGCTTTTATTATAATTTTTTTTATAACTATACCAATTATCATTGGAGGATTTGGAAATTGACTAGTACCATTAATAATTGGAGCTCCTGATATAGCTTTTCCTCGATTAAACAATTTAAGATTCTGACTACTTATTCCATCACTATATTTATTAATCTTAAGAAATTTAACAGATCAAGGAACTGGAACAGGATGGACAGTCTACCCTCCTCTATCAAATAATACATTCCATAGAGGATACTCAATTGATATAGCAATTTTTTCTCTACATTTAGCAGGAATTTCTTCTATTTTAGGAGCAATTAACTTTATTTCAACAATTTTAAATATACGAAGTTCTGAGTATAACATACAATTTATACCGTTATTTTGTTGATCTGTCTTAATTACAGCTTTTTTATTATTATTTTCACTTCCTGTTCTAGCAGGAGCTATCACTATATTATTAACAGATCGAAACTTAAATTCAACATTCTTTGATCCAAGAGGAGGAGGAGATCCTATCTTATACCAACACTTATTTTGATTTTTTGGCCACCCAGAAGTTTACATTTTAATTTTACCAGGATTTGGACTTATTTCCCATATCACTAACCAAGAAAGAGGAAAAATTTCATCATTTGGATCATTAGGTATAATTTATGCTATAACATCAATTGGAATTTTAGGATTCATCGTTTGAGCTCATCACATATTTACAGTAGGTATAGATGTTGATTCACGAGCTTATTTTACTTCAGCAACAATAATTATTGCTATCCCTACAGGAATCAAAATTTTTAGATGGCTAGCTACTATTTACGGTATAAAAATAAAATTTTCTCCAAGCTTATTATGAACACTAGGATTTATTTTTTTATTTACAATAGGAGGTTTAACAGGAGTAATTTTAGCGAATTCCTCAATCGATATCATCCTCCATGATACTTACTATGTTGTAGCTCACTTTCACTATGTCTTATCCATAGGAGCTGTTTTCGCTATTATTGCAAGTTTTATCAATTGGTTCCCCCTATTTACAGGGATCTCAATTAACTCATTTTTACTAAAAACACAATTTTTAAGAACTTTCATTGGAGTAAATTTAACTTTTTTTCCTCAACATTTCTTAGGATTAATAGGTATACCACGACGATACTCCTCTTATCCTGATTTATTAATTTTTTGAAATATTATCTCTTCCCTTGGATCAATAATTTCATTATTTTCCATTATTTTTCTTATATATATTATTTGAGAATCTATAATTTCTAAATCTATAATAATTTTTATTTTAATTAAAAATATTGAATGAATACAAAATTTTCCTCCTTTAGAACATAGATACAGTGAACTCCCACTAGTAACTCATTTCTAATGTGACAGATAAAATGTATTAAATTTAAGATTTAAATATGAAAATAAATTCCTTTAGAAATTGACTGATATAAAATATCATTTTATGATGCAACTTCTCCTATCATAGAACAATTAATTTTATTTCATGATTACTCTATATTAATTATTTCTTCTATTTTATCAATAGTTTTCTTTATCATAATCAAACTAATAAAAAATAATTTTTTTAGCAATATAATTTTAGAAAATCAAAAAATTGAAATAATTTGGACTATTCTCCCTACATTAATTTTAACTTTTATTGCTATCCCTTCACTTCATTTACTTTATACAATAGATGAACTTATAAATCCAATAGTTACAATTAAAATTATTGCACATCAATGATTCTGAACATATGAATATAATGATTTCAATCAAGTAGAATTTGAATCTTATATAAATCCTTCTAGAATTATTCGATTCTTAGAAGTTGATAATTCAACCCCTATTCCAATTAATTGCCAAATTCGATTTATTATTACATCAACAGACGTAATCCACTCATGAACAATTCCTTCTTTAGGAATTAAAATAGATGCTACTCCTGGACGATTAAATCAAATTTCTATTATTTCTAATAAATCAGGATCTTTCTTTGGGCAATGCTCAGAAATTTGTGGGATGAACCATTCATTTATACCTATCATAATCGATTCAATCCCAATTAAATATTTCATCTCATGAATCAAATCATTTAATTTATCTAGTGACTGAAAAGCAAGTAATGGTCTCTTAAACCAATTTATGGTAAAGCAATTACCCTAGATAATAAAGAAATTAGTTAAAATATAAATAACATTGAATTGTCAATTCAAAATTATATAATTTTATTTCTTTATCCCTCAAATATCCCCCATCCCCTGAATTTTAATTTTACTTTTAACCCTCATTTCTATTTATTTAATCATAATTAATATTTTTTTTAATTCAAGAATTAAAAAAAATACCTCTTTCAAAATTTTTAAAATTAAAAATAATTTAAAATGATAATAAGATTATTTTCTATATTTGACCCATCAACTATTTTTTTTCAACTTAACTGAACATTAATATTTATTTGTATATTTTTTTTCCCTTTTAATTTTTGAATTAAAAAATCACGAATTTCAAATATAATTATTTTAATTAATAATTATTTAAATAATGAATTTAAAATATTATTCTCAAAATCAATTACTATAAAAGGATCAACAATTATTTTTATTACCCTATTTTATTTTATTTTATTTAACAACATTTTAAGAAATTTCCCATACACATTTTGCTGTTCTGCCCATTTAACATTTACCTTAGCCATTTCTCTCCCTATTTGATTAGCAATTATAATTTATTCATGAATTAATTTAACCAACTTTATATTCTCACATTTACTACCAAATGGAACTCCTGTTATACTTATACCAATAATAGTAATAATTGAAACAACAAGAAATTTAATTCGTCCTTTAGCTCTTTCTATCCGATTAAGAGCTAACCTAATTGCAGGACATTTATTAATAAATTTAATAGGAAACAATTTTAATTTTAATAAACCTTATTGAATAATAATTTTAATTATACAAATTTTATTCTTATCATTCGAATTTATAATTGGAATAATTCAATCTTATGTATTTTCCATTCTTATAGCCTTATACTCAAGAGAAATTAATTAATGATAAAAAATCATCAATTTCATTTAGTAGACCCCTCACCTTGACCCATTATTACATCATTAATTTTAATAAATTACACTTCTACAATAATTATAATAATAAACACAAAAAAATCTTTTTTATTTTACTTAACTTTCTTAATTATAATTTGAACTACATTTTTATGATGACGGGACATCCAACGAGAATCCACATTTCAAGGATTCCATACATCCTATGTAATAAAATCAATAAAATATGGGATAATCTTATTTATTTTTTCAGAATTTTTTTTTTTTTTTAGTTTTTTTTGAAGATTCTTTCATCACTCATTAGTACCCAATCAAGAAATTGGATTAAATTGACCTCCTAAAAATATTTATACTCTAAATCCTATGCATATCCCTTTAATTAATACTTTAATCTTACTAAGATCAGGAATTTCAGTTACATGAGCTCATGCTAGAATTAATAATAAAAAATTTTATTCAACAAAAAAAAGATTAATAATTACAGTAATATTAGGAATATATTTTACTTTTCTTCAAATCTTAGAATATAACGAATCCTCATTTACAATTAGAGACTCAGTATATGGAAGTTCTTTTTTTATTACAACAGGATTCCATGGGATTCATGTAATTATTGGAACAATCTTTTTATTATACGCTTTAAAACGACTAAATTCAATCTTTATTTCCAATTACCATCACTTAAATTTAGAAATATCTATTTGATATTGGCACTTCGTAGATATTATCTGACTATTTTTATATATTTCAATTTATTGATGGGGAAATTAAAACATTACCTTATTAGTATATTTATTACATTTAGTTTCCACCTAAAAAATCTTTTAAAGATAAAGTAATTATTTTAATTCTTATATTTATAATAACAATAATTATAATTTTAATTTTATTATTAAACATTTTACCTATTATTAATATTCATAAAATTAAAGATCGAGAAAAAATAACACCTTTTGAATGTGGATTTGACCCTTTATCTAAATACCGCACTTCATTCTCAATTCAATTTTTTTTAATTGGAATTATATTTTTAATCTTTGATATTGAAATTGCTTTAATTTTACCTATTCCCGTATCATTCTATTTAGCTAACTTTAATTTTTGAATCTTAATAATTATTTTTATTATAATAACATTAATTTTAGGAACAATAATTGAATGAAAAGAAGGATCAATAAACTGAAAATTGGACTAAAGTTTTTAAAACATTTAAATTGCAATTAAAAAAAATATTTTATATTAGTCTAAAATCATGAAGTAAAAAAATTACTATTAATTTCGACCTAATATTTGAGAAAATCCTCCATGAATAATATAACTTAATATTTATTAACATTACATTACAATTAAAAATTTGAATAAAAGTCAAAAAGAGACAAATTATTGTTAATAATTTTATTGAATCTACTATTCTTATTCAAGGATTTACTGAGAAAGCTGCTAACTATCTCTAAGCTTTAATTGTTAAAATCCCCCACTTTTATAGTTTAAATTAAAAACTTTATTTTTTCAAAATAAAATTGATATTTTCTAAAAGTAACAACCTTACCTAAATTTCTTCAAAATTTTGTTCTTTTTAAACTATTTAGAAATACTAATAAAATTATTAAAAAAATTAATCCTAGAATTATAAATATTGACGAATTTAAAATAAAATTTTTTAATCAAAAAGAAAATAATAAAATTAAATTTTTTAATATTAAAAGAACTATTTCTAATCACCCCTGATCTAATAATTTGCTAGTTTTATATATAAATAAATAAACCATCCCTACACTTTTTGTTAATCTTGATAAATAAATTATATTACTAAAATAAACTAAAAAGATAGAATTTAAAATACCCTCTCAAATTAAACTAAAAAAAATTATCAATAAAGGAATTAATTTAATTAATTTATTTATAACAATTAAATTTAAATTTTCAAGAATAAGTCAATTTAAAATCGCTCCAATAAAAATATTAATTAAAGAAATAACTATTACTGATTGTAAAATTTGACCCCTCTCATTCCACAAAATTCAATAATTCTTTATTATCAAAAATTTTAATATTCGTACACTATAAGAAACAGTTAAAAAAACTATTAAATATAAAAAAAAAGAAAATAAATACCCTCTATATCTACAATACGCTACTTCTAATAAAATATCTTTTGAGTAAAACCCCGAACTAAACGAAAGCCCTATTAAAGAAAAATTCGAAATCAAAAATGAAATTTTTAAAATTAAATTTAAATTTATATTCCCTATCCTACGAATATCTTGCCATTCTCCATAATGAATAAATACTCCTACACATATAAAAAGTAAAACTTTAAATAAAGCATGAACTAATAAATGTAAAAAAGAAACATAAGAAAACCCTATAGATAAAATTATTATTATAAACCCTAACTGCCCTAAAGTAGAAAAAGCTACGATACGCTTTAAATCAAATTCTTGAAAACATGCTACACCTGCTATAAAAATAGTAATTATAGAAATTAATATAACAAAACTAAACAAATTTGATTTTATTAATAAATAATTAAATCGTACTATTATATAAACTCCTGCTGTAACTAAAGTTGAAGAATGAACCAATGAAGAAATGGGAGTAGGAGCTGCCATTGCAGCTGGCAACCAAGCACTAAAAGGAAATTGAGCTCTTTTTGTAAAACATGCCAAGATAAAAAAAAATAAATAAGTTTCTGTAATTCCCCAAAATATAAAATTTTGATTTAACAAATTTCTAATAATACTTAAAATAAGAAAAGTGTCCCCTAATCGATTTGAAGCTGCAGTAATAAACCCAGAATTAAAAGAATCCTTTCTTTGATAATAAACTACTAAACAATAAGAAGAAATTCCTAACCCATCTCATCCTAAAATAACCCCTAAAATTCTAGGTCTGTAAATTATAATTAATATAAATAAAACAAATAATAATATTAAATATAAAAATCGATTACACTCTTCACCTAAATAATCTTTTCTATAAATAATAATTACTAAAGAAATAAAAAGAACTAAAAATCTAAAAATTAAAGACACTCAATCAATAAATAGAATAAACATAAAATTTAAAGAATTAATTATTATTAAATCTACTTCTAATAAAATACAATTTATATTTTTAAACCCTATAAAAAAAAAATATAAAATACTTAAAATACTTAAAATAAAAAAATAAATAAAAAAATTATACTTTCTATATTGAATTTTCAATATTAAGTTAAAAATTAATCTTTAACTCCACAAATTAATATTTTTTTTAAACTAACTTAATAAAAAAATAAACTTAAATCTAAAATTAAAATATTTAATGGAACTCAATGTAAAAATATTGTTAATGATTCTTTTAATGAAAAAAAATTTAATGTAAATATTTTTTTTATTGCTCCATATTGAGAAAATCTAAATAAATAAATTGAATACAAGGAACTTAAAAATCTCAAACTTACAATTAATAAAATTATTAAAACTCTTCAATTTCAACTTACTAATCTTGTTAATAAAAAAATTTCACCTGCTAAATTTAAAGAAGGCGGGAAAGACAAATTCCCTACACAAAATAAAAACCATCAAAAAGAACAAATAGGTATAATTTGTAAAATTCCTTGATTTACATAAATTCTACGAGAATGAGATCGCGCATAAGAAAACCCTAAAATACAAAAAAGCCCTGAAGAACAAAACCCATGCCCTACTATTATGTAAATTCCCCCTGACAACCCAACATCAAAAAAAGTTAGAATCCCTGATAAAACTAAACTTATATGAATAATAGAAGAGTAGGCAATTAAAACTTTTATATCTCTTTGTAAAAAACAAATTAAACTTAATATTACACCCCCTACTACTCTATAAACAACTAACCATTCAGAATAATAAAAAATTAAATCTCCATCTAAAAATGAGATTTTAATGAGTCCGTACCCTCCTAATTTTAATATAACTCCAGCTAAAATTATTGACCCATAAAGAGGAGCTTCTACATGAGCTCGTGGTAATCATAAATGAATCCCAAATAAAGGAAATTTAACTAAAAAAGCTAATATAAAAATAAGAATAATTTTTTTTATTAATTGATATTCATAAATATAAATACCAACTAATAAAGGTAAAGAAAAAAATACTGTATACAGAATTATATAAAGCCCCGCTTCAAGCCGATCAGGCTGGTACCCTCACCCAAAAATAATTAATAAAATAGGAATAACTCTAACCTCAAATCCAATATAAAATATAAGTATACTATTAGAATAAAATACTATATTCAAAAAATAAAATACTAACATAAACATTAATTTTAATAAAAATCTTTCTTCTATAAAATCAACAGAAAAAAATATCATTATAACTAATCATATTCTAAGTAGTAATATAATTATTTTTAATAAATATACTCCTCTATCAAAAATTAATAATAGAGCCCCTATAAAAACTAATAAAAAAAAATTTAATGTTAAAGTTCATCTTAAACCTACTAAAATAAAATATCTAACTACTAAAATTTCTAACATAAAAGTAAAATTATAGATTTTATATAATCTGACCCATGGCTACGAATCAATAAAGTTAAAAGAACTAACCCTAGCACCGCTTCACAAACTATAACAACTAAAAAATAAACAGTAATTATTATATCAAATAAATAAATAAATAATAAATTCACAAATAATAATAAAATTACTAAACTTAAAAATTCTAAAACTATTAAAACTATTAAAATATGATCTTTATTTATATAAAGTATTTTCAACCCAAAATATAATATTATAAAGCAACTTAGTGTAATCATCAAAGCTTTTATAATTTAAATAAAAATATTGATTTTGTAAATCAAAAATACTATTAGTTTAAAGCAAGTCAACAGAATAATAATTATATTGTTAGTATCCAAAACTAATATTTTAGTAAATTTAAATTACCTATTGAGATTACATATTTAATATTAACAAACTTATTTTTATCTATTTTTATAGTTTACTCATGTTACCCTATCCTAATAGGACTAATACTTTTAATCGTAACTTTTTTTTTCTGTGCTACTATTCGTTTAATAAGTAATTCTTCTTGAATTAGAAGTACCTTATTTTTAATTATAATTGGAGGATTAATAATTATTTTCTTGTACACTACAAGAATTTGTTCTAATCAAAAATTTAAAATTTTAAATATTAAAATAATAGTAATTTACTTCACTCTTTGCAGCCCAATTTTATTTTTTTCAAAAAATTCTTTTATAAAATTAGAAGAAATAACACTTATAAACACATATTTAAAAGAATTTTTCAAACTTTTTATACCCATAAATTTTTACTCTACTCTTTTTATTTTAATTTATTTAATTTTTACACTAATAATTATAATTAATTTAATAAATTTTAACATAGGACCAATACGTAAAAAATACTAATGTTTAAATCTTTAATAAAAAAAAACAATTTAACTTTATTTTATAACTCATTAATTAATTTACCTACCCCAAGAAACATTAATATCATATGAAATTTTGGTTCACTTTTAGGACTTATATTAATAATTCAAATTATAACAGGATTCTTTTTAACTATACATTTTTGTGCTAACACCACAATAGCATTTGAAAGTATCATTCACATCTCTCGAGATACCAATAATGGATGAATACTTCGAGTAGCTCATGCTAATGGAGCCTCTTTTTTTTTTTTATTTATTTATGCTCATATTGGTCGAGGAATTTACTTTAATTCATGACACCTTAATAAAACATGATTATCAGGTATTTTAATTTTATTTTTATTGATAGCTACAGCATTTTTAGGTTATGTGTTACCTTGAGGGCAAATATCTTTTTGGGGGGCCACAGTGATTACTAACCTACTCTCAGCAATCCCCTATTTAGGGGAAACTCTAGTTTTATGAATTTGAGGAGGATTCTCTATTGATAACCCCACCCTATCCCGATTTTTTGCAATTCATTTTATTCTACCATTTATTTTAATTTTAATAATTATCTTTCATTTGGTGTTCCTCCATGAAACAGGATCTTCTAACCCATTAGGGATAAATATAAATTTAGATAAAATCCCTTTCTTCCCTTATTTTATTGTTAAAGACTTACTTGGATACTTAATCTTCTTCATTCTTTTAATCTATATTTTATTATGATACCCATACTTACTTAATGATCCTGACAATTTTATCCCAGCAAATCCTTTAAATACCCCCCTCCACATTCAACCTGAATGATATTTTCTTTTTGCTTACTCTATTCTTCGAGCAATCCCTAATAAACTAGGAGGAGTTATAGCTTTAATTTCCTCTATTATTGCTTTAAGTTTATTTTTGTTATTTAGAAACTCTAAAATTAAAGGAATACAATTTTACCCTCTAACTCAACATATATTCTGATTATGAGTTAATATTGTTATTATACTAACTTGAGTAGGAATAAAACCTGTTGAAAATCCTTACATTCAAATTGGGCAAACTCTTACAATTATTTACTTTTGTATTTTATTTACTTTTATCCCATCACAAAAATACTGAGATAAAAATTTTAATTAGTAAAATAATTTAAATAAAAAATATTTACCTTGAAAGTAAAAAATGAATTCAAATTTCTTTTACTTTTTTTACTCACATTTACCGAAAACTAAATAAATATAGAACTATAAAATAAAATTAAATTTAATGTTGAAATTAAAAAACTTTTCCAACATATTTCTATTAATTTATCGTAACGATACCGAGGTAAACATCCCCGAATAAGAACAAAAAAAAAAGAAAATCTTACTATTATAAAATAAAAAAAAAATCTTTCAATATTTAACCCCAAAAATAAAATACACATAATTGCTCTCGCAAATAAAATACTTATATACTCTCCTAAAAAAATAAATGCAAACCCTGCTCCTCCATACTCAACATTAAACCCAGAAACTAATTCAGACTCCCCCTCTGAAAAATCAAAAGGAGTACGATTTAATTCAGCTAAAAAAGAAACAAAAAATATTATAAAAATAGAAATATGTTTAAAAATTAAATAATTAGATTTTTGATACAAAAAAAATTTTTCAATATTCATATCCCCAATTGAGTAAATTAAACACAAAATTAATAAAAAAAAAACTACCTCATAAGAAATAGATTGAGCAATACACCGAATCCCTCCTAAAATTGAATAACATGAATTTGAAAATCACCCAGAAATCATAATTGAGTAAACTCTCACACTTATAATACAAAAAATAAATAAAAAACTATAAGTTCATCTAATAATTTTATAATAATAAGGAAAAGAAACCCATAAATTTAAACTAATAAATAAAACAATTACAGGACTAACCCAAAAAGGATAAAAATTAGAATTTTTCGGATAATTAAATTCTTTAGTAAAAAGCTTAATAGCATCTGAAAAAGGCTGAAATACCCCTAATATCCCAGCCTTTATAGGACCTTTACGAAATTGTATTAACCCTAAGATTTTCCGTTCTAATAAAGTAAAAAAAGCTACTCTTACCAATAAACATAAACTTATAAATAAAGAAATAATAAAATTAAATAAAATTACTATTTGTAATTTTATTTACATAATTAAATCCTAAATTTAACACATTTATCTGACAAAATAGAAATTTTATTCTATAGTCAAATATAAATTTAATTACTCAATCCTTTCGTACTAAAATAAACTAATTCAAAAAAGATAGAAACCAACCTGGCTCACGCCGGTTTGAACTCAAATCATGTAAAAATTTAAAGTCGAACAGACTTACTATTTAAATTTTTGCCCCTAAATAGTATCTTAATTCAACATCGAGGTCATAATCTTTTTTTAAAATAAGATCTTTCAATAAAAATTATGCTGTTATCCCTAAGGTAATTAAATCTTTTTATCTAAAATTTAAGATCTCCCACTCATTTATAAATGATTTTTTAAAAAATATTTTTTTTTTATTACCCCAATAAAATAAAATTTATTTATAATCAAATTATTTATAAAATTCTATAGGGTCTTATCGTCCCTTTTAAATAATTAAGATTTTTAACTTAAAAAAAAAATTCAAATACATATAAATAAAAAAGTTAATTTTACATTCAATCATTCATACAAGCTCCCAATTAAAAAACTAATTATTATGCTACCTTTGTACAGTCAAAATACTGCAGCTATTGACAAAAAAGCATAGAGCAGATTAAACTAAAAATATTTTTCTCTCAGACATGTTTTTGTTAAACAGGTGAAAATTATATTTGCCAAATTATTAAATTTATACTTAAAAATTCTACTAATTTAATCATTTTTTATTTAAAAAAATTATTTTTTAAAATAAATTAAAAAAATAAAAAAAATTTTAATAAAATTAAATAAATTTAATTAATTTTTAAATATTATTATAATAATTAATTTTAGATTAATAGATTAAATAAAAAAATTTTTATAATATAATTTTTTTAAGCTTATCCCTAAAAAATTAATAATTTTATTTTAAAATTATATATTTTATAAAAAATTATATAATTAAATTAATTTATTAATTAACTAGATATAAAAAATCGAAATTTATTTCAAAACTAAATTAATTTTAAATTTTAAAATTACAATATTAAATTTAAATTAATTTAAATATTTTTTTTTCGAGAAAATTTTATAAAAAAAATATTTAAATTAACCCTGATACAAAAGGTACAATTTAAATAAAATATACTTAATTTATATTTCTAATTTTACAATTTTTATTATTTTCATCTATCAATTTCATTTATTTTAATTAAAATAAGCAAAATCAATAGATATCTTATTAGTGTAAAAAATATACTTATTTTTAGCTATTTACTTTATTTTCAAATACACCTTCCGGTACATTTACTATGTTACGACTTATCTTATATTAATACAAGAGTGACGGGCAATGTGTGCATATTTTAGAATCTTTTTCATTTAATTTCTATAAATTTAAATTACTTTTAAATCCTATTTTCATAATATACATATAATTTTTTCATTCATAATTTTTATAGTAATCCATTTTTTTCTTTTAAAAACTACACCTTGACCTAACATAAAATTAATAAAATTAATAGAAAATTATTTATAAAATATATTCATGACAGCGGTATATAAGTAAAATTATAAAAGTAAATTTTAGTCGTGGAATATCGATCAATAAACAGATTCCTCTAATAAGATAAAATACCGCCAAATTTTTTAAGTTTAGAGATTTTAACTTTTACTACTCCAAAAATTTTACATTAAAAATAACAGGGTATCTAATCCTGATTTACTTTTTAATTTCATAATTATATTATAAATAAAATAATTTAATAAATTTAAATTTTACCCCTAAATTTAAATTTATTATTTAATTTTTTTTAAAATAATTACTTATCAATTAAATTTCCCTCAAATTAATTGAATAACCGCAACTGCTGGCACAAAATATGTTAATTTTTTTATTCTATAACTTTATCAAATATAAGACTTAATAAAAAAAATATTTACTATAAAATTAAAATTATCAAAAATAAAAAAAATATGTAAAATAAAGAAATAAGAAAATGCAACTACCAAAATAAAATATATTATTGTTCTAACAAACTTTATTTAACAATAAATTAAAATTATTTATTTAATTATAATTTTTACTTAAATTTTAAATTAAATTCATTTATTCTAAATCTGGTAGATAGGGTTATTTAGTTTTTTTTTTTCTTACAAAACTAAATAACCTAATAAAATAAAATTATTAATCTATTATTTAATATAATATAATATATATATATATATATTTATTATATTTTTATGATTTTTTTTAAAAAATTAAAAATTTAAATTCAATATTTTTAGCTAATATTTTTTCTTTTTAATTAAATTACTTTTTTTTAAAAAAATATTTTTTTTTAAATATAAATTTTCTATAAAAATATATTAAAATAAGATTTCTTTATTAATTTTTTTTTAAAAAAAAATTAAAAAATAAATTTCATTTTTCAAACTTATTTTCTTGTTTTTAAATTTAAAATTCTAAAAAAATCAATTTTAATTAGTTTTTTCACTGTAATTAAAAAATAAATTTTATTTTTTTTATTAAAAAAAAATTAATATCAAAATTTAAACTTAAATTTTAAAATAATATTTAAATTTAAAATTAAATTTAAATATTATTTTAATATTAAAATTTTTATTTTTTTTAATGTTGCATATAATTTGTTAGATCTATAATATAATTTTTTTTTTGAAAGATGCCTGAAAAAGGATTATTTTGATGTAATAAATTATGTTATTATTAACTCTTTCAAAATTACATTATTTAATTTTAAATTAAATCTTTAAATTTCAAAAATTTACATGCATAAACATTTTAATGTAAAAGAAAAATAAGCTAATTTACAAGCTTTTGGATTCATAATTCAAATATAGATCTCAATCTTTTTTCTAATAATAATTAATAAAATTTTAATTTTACCCTTATTCTTTATCTCTTTATTCATTCCTATTTCAGCCCCCTCATGAATTTTAATGTGAATAGGAATAGAAATAAACATATTAATATTTATTTTTTTAATTTTAACAAAAAAAAATATATTCTCATCAGAAAGAAGAATAAAATATTTTTTAATTCAGTGTTCAGGATCATTAATTTTTCTTCTAACCCTAAGAAGAAATTTTATTTATTTCAATGAATGACCTTTTATTAATAGTTTAGTACCCCCTATAGCTTTAATACTAAAAAGAGGTTTTGCCCCCTTTCATAGATGAACACCTGAAATTATTAAAAATTTTAATTTTTTATCTCTTCTTTTCTTTTTTACTTCCCTCAAAATTCCTCCTTTTTTTATAATCTTTTCATCATGATTTAATATTATACTATGAATTTCTATTATTAATATTCTAATCGGAAGAATCATAGGAATTGTTCAATCTTCCTTTATTAAAATATTAATTGCATCATCTATTAATAACATAGGATGAATAATTTTAAGATTAATATACTCCAATTCTTTATTTTTAATTCAATTTATTATTTATTTTATTTTAATATACAATTTAATTAAAATTATAAAATTAAACAAAATTAAATGAATTACTCAAATTAATCTTAATTTATTTATTGTAAAAACAAATTTTTATATTAATTTATTATCTCTAGCAGGATTACCCCCTTTTATAGGATTCACCCCTAAATGAATCATTATTAAAAAAATAATAATTAATACCCCAATTATTATTATAATTTTTATTTTTATAACTACTTTTAATTTATTTTTTTATATTAAATCTTGTATTAATACAATATTTTTATTTAATTTAACAAAAAAATGAATAACTTTTTATAAAAATACAATTATTAGTTTATTTTTAATATTAAATTTTAATGGGATCACATTATTCATTTTATTAACTTAAAAAGTTTTAAGTTAATAAAAACTATTAACCTTCAAAGTTAAAATTAATAAATATTTAAACTTTGGTTTAAAATTTAAATTTTTATTAATTCTAATACCTCTAAATTTGCAATTTAAAATCATAATTGACTAAAAAATTAACAAAAAGAAAGTTTCTATAAAAAAATTTACAGTTTTTTGCTTTTATCAGCCATTTTGTCCTATCATTATCTTCCTCC